TTATAGTTATATGATTCAGAGTATCATTTCCTATTTGATCCCTTTGAATTCCATATTCGAAGTTGCGATCGGATCTATTCATTAAAAAGAATCGATTCGATACATTTCTTATGTACCCATAATATTGGAGATTTCGGATCAATCTATATTGATTGACTGCCTCCATTATGTTGTTGCTAGCAAATACCGCTGTTTTTAGTTTGGGATCTTCCAACTCATTCCCGCAGTAGATCCGGACCGATTTTTTTCTGATCCTTCGAGAAAAAGATTCATTCTCCTCATAAAAAAGAGGAGGTAGAACCAATTTCTTTTTCGATTCATCTCTGGAGTTGAATACCTCATTCAAGAATCTTTTTTGATCCAACCCGTAGGAATCAATAGAAAAGGCAAATCCCCTATGAAACACCAGATCCGGCTCGGTTATTGATAGAGTGAATAGATCCGCCATTTCTGGGAATCTCTCTTCTGATTCAAAAAAATCGTGGCGTAACGCGTATCCCCCTTTGTTCCGGTCATGGAATAGATGAAAGAAATCAAAAAATGGATTTTTGTTCAAGAATGAAATCTTATTGGAACTGTCCATATCCGGTTCATCCTTCGGAACCAGATTCGGGATGTGATATGGTTCCGAAGGATGAATTGAGACGGTATCTTGTAAATACGTAATTATCTTGAATATATCAACCATTTCTTTCTTTTCCGCTCGCCTGGAAGGGACAAAAGAAACATCTTGTTTTTTCTTCAACAATTTAGGATCTCTAGTGGACCTCTCAGTAGGATTCGAACCCAGATGAAGTTCTGACCATCTGTCAGAGAAAAAAGAACGAATTGATCTTGTAGGATTCCCAAGAAATTCTTCGATTTCTTCCGGAAGCAGATGATTATTCATCCGCTTCTCAGGTTCTGTGAATAGCCAGGACATGGAGGAAGATCCAAAAAGGCATTTCGGGAATCGATCTGATTCTATCTCTGTTCGTTCCGTTTGAAGAAAGGAAGGATCCCAAAGAATCGATCTCTCTTTTAGTTGCTGAATCTCTGTTTGATCGATCAATGTGTGATATTCTGAATTCTCATTTCTAACGGAATCAAAATGATCTCTGGATTGATCAGAAGAAGATCCTTTCCATTGGCTAGAATCCGTTACTTGAACGAAAATAGATCTTGTGGAATCATATTGAATATTTGACAATACATTCCGTACCTTGCTAAAAAACCGATCCTTGTTTACCAACCACACATTGTCTAACCAAATCCAATTCTCTCTCGAGACGTTCCTCAAAAAATACGATTCGTGCTGATTCTTCCCCCAACTAACGAAGAGATCTTGGCGGAATTGCCACATATGAAATTGAGCACAATTTTGCAAAGAAAGACCCCACTTGTTTCTCGAGAAGAGATGAGAAACATGCTCAATATCATTGGATTGCATAGTTGCCCCAGCTCCTTGTTGTTTGAAGAAACTCTCCCCCTGAATTGGTCTTTTTTCACGAAAAGCAGACATGAGATAACAAATCAAGTCTTTCCCTAAGATTTCGAATAGCTGTCCCGAATTCAAGTTGATTATGTTTCGTTTCTTCCTCGGAGAAAGACGATCAAACAATTCCCAATCATGGTCCTTGCGGATCGGATCATCCGTATAGGATAAAAAAAGAAACTCCAGATATTTGCTATCTTTCTCTTTGAATGAGATCTCAATTCCAGCTACGGTTTCATTAGATATCTGACAACTAGAATCCCTCTTTTTTCCGATCCGGTTCCTCCACCACCGCGAACCCCGGTTAGATTCAGGCATGATACGCTTTTTCTTTATTGGGATAACCCAAGTACTCTCTTGCGGATCCATGAAACAACTCTCAGAAATCTTTTTCCCTTTTGGAAGATACAGGAGCGAAACAATCAACCTATTTCTATTGGAAGACCAAAAAGATTCTTCCAATGTCTCCTTTCTGGGTCCAATGGAATTCATAGGTATAGGAAGAAGCCCCATCAAATAGAGATTTTTTCTTTCGACCATCTTTCGATTGTTAATACGAGATAGAAGGACCACTACTACAAGCAGTACTAAACCTTTGATCGTGAAATATCGATTGCTTGTTGCACCCTGTGAATCACGTGAAAGTAGGATACTCCAAATTCGGGGGTCAAAGAGTTTCATAAAACGTTCTTGGTGGAAAAAAATGTGAGTGAAAGATCCCACTGAATCGAATTTGATCCATGAATCTAAGAAATAGTGAGAATTCTTGATCTCTCTCAATATCTCTCTCAATTCGAATATCCAGGATTTGAATTGATGTCGTTTCATTGATTCCTCCTAAAGATTTCATTTCAATTGGAATTTGGTTATTCACGATGTACGATGATCCCTGTTAAGCATCCATGGCTGAATGGTTAAAGCGCCCAACTCATAATTGGCAAATTCGTAGGTTCAATTCCTGCTGGATGCACGCCAATGGGAACATTCAATAAGTCTATTGGAATTGACTCTGTATCAATGGAATCT